TTATAGTTATAGCTTTCTTATAGTTATAGACAGACTATTTATTTATATTTTTTTGTATTATTTTATTATGAATTTCCCTATTTCTAAATAGAAAATACTAAATTGAGTCAAAAAATCTATTGATTTAGAAATGGATTTGAATGGATTTTTTTTTCAATTGGAAATTTCCAATTATTGGAAATTTCCAATAAGCCTGATACTTATTCGATTCGAATTAGGTACCAGGTCTTATACAGGCCAGTTGCGAAATACCTCGTTTGTTACAATTGCAATACTTCCTAAAAAAAGTTCGTCGATTGGACTAAGAAGGTAAAGGAAAAAGTGAGTTGGATCCTCATCCTCAAACCAGCGATTTCCGCGGGTTGTTGTTCCTAAGTAATTTAATTGTAGGAGTTAAATATTAAAATAATTTGAAAAAACAAGAACAGCAAATCCACGGAAATAAACAAAAATATGTGTTTTTAGGATTAAACAAAAGGATTCGCAAATAAAAGAGCTAATGCTACAACTAGCCCATAAATTGTTAAAGCTTCCATGAAAGCTAGACTAAGCAATAAAGTACCCCGTATTTTTCCTTCCGCCTCTGGTTGTCTCGCGATCCCTTCTACAGCCTGTCCCGCAGCAGTACCTTGACCAACTCCAGGTCCAATAGAAGCAAGCCCGACGGCCAATCCAGCAGCAATAACGGAAGCGGCAGAAATCAGTGGATTCATGATAAGTTCCTCGCGCCAAAACAAAAATAAAGAAATAGTTAATGATACAACCAACCAATATTCAATTCACAATTACAGACGAAATGGAAAGGCTTCTATTGAAATCCCTATCTAAATTCACAATAGTAAGACAAATTAGATATATCTTTAGTTCATATATACCTAGTTAATGTCTAATATCACATATACATGTTTTTCCCCCATACCGTAAACAAAATATTGTATCTTAAAGTCATCGGGATTCTCGAATCATTCTTCGAAAGATTCACAAGAGTTGTCTTATAGCGATTAGATTATATACACCTAGTTCGACCCCCCGTTCCTACGCAAACCAATCCATTTTTTATCTCGTTTTTTGTAAACCCTTACTCTTCCGTTTTTATCATCCCACAGAGATAGGTCCAATCAATTGAAATGGACCCATTTGTTAGGCCAAATCATTCTATAGAAATATTCAGTATTTGATTGATCTAAATCCATGTAATTTAGTATTTACTCAATTTTTGGGGGGGTCAGTTGATGAATTAAATAAAATAGACTGAAATGAGAATCATTTTCTTACCATCTTTTTTTTAATCGCACGTCGTAAACAAATCCAATCAAAATAATTACTCAGATTATCACTCCTAATATTTATATTTAATATTGGAATTGAATAAACCAAACACTAGAAAGAGAATATTCATTGGGGGGGTATGATATAAATAGGCAAACAAGAATTTTAGGAAAAAGATCTTTTAGATCTCTTCCCCCCCCCCCCTTTTTTTTTTATTTTTACAACTCAAAAATATCGTAACCTTTTTTACAATTATTCTAGATCGTCTATATCTTTATTTATACCTTATTTGTATATTTATCTTCCCTAAGTGGATTACCTTAAACGGCGTATACATTGCGTCAGGCTAAGCTAAAAAAGACTGTGTCGAAAACTAGTCCTAGTCAATGATGACCTTCCATGGATTCGCCTATATAAGCCGCAGCTAGGGTTGCAAAAATAAGAGCTTGAATACCACTTGTAAATAATCCAAGGAACATGACAGGTATAGGAACTACTAAAGGTACTAAAGAAACAAGAACAACAACTACTAATTCATCAGCTAAAATATTTCCGAAAAGTCGAAAACTAAGCGATAACGGTTTTGTGAAATCTTCTAAGATGTTAATAGGCAAAAGGATTGGGGTTGGTTGAATATATTTACCGAAATAACTCAATCCCTTTTTTGAAAGGCCCGCATAAAAATATGCTACTGACGTGAGTAAAGCTAAAGCAACGGTCGTGTTTATATCATTTGTGGGTGCGGCTAACTCCCCATGAGGTAAGTGTATAATTTTCCAGGGTAAAAGAGCCCCTGACCAATTCGAAACAAAAATAAATAGAAACATAGTTCCAATAAAGGGAACCCATGGACCATATTCTTCTCCAATTTGAGTTTTGCTCACGTCTCGAATGAATTCAAGGACATATTCAAAGAAATTCTGACCGTCAGTAGGAATGGTTTGTGGATTACGAACAGCTATAATGGCTGAACCTAATAAAATAGCAATTACGACCCAAGAAGTAATAAGTACTTGGGCATGGACTTGGAAACTTCCTATTTGCCAATAGAAATGTTGGCCTACCTCCACACCGGATATATCGTATAAACCTTTTAGTGTTTTGATAGAACATAATAGAACATTCATATTACCCTCTGAAAGAAATAGAACTAAAAAAGGAATTATTTTGATTCAACCATCTTTTTTTCAATTTGCCTACTTGAATTATATATTTTAATTATATATTTTTA